TGGGAGACAATTCGGATTGGTCAATAAAAATCGATTGCAATGCTATTTTTTTTTTGTTTTTTCTGAGTTTATCCAATTTATCATGAAAACTAAAGGGAGATAAGGGAACCGTGTCTTGATTATCCTCTAAAGGTAAGTTTTCTTCTTCCTTATTTAAAAAGGGAATAAATAAATCAATCAAATTCCGGGAGGCTTCATGAAGTGCTTCTTTCGGAGTTAAACTCCCATTTGTCCAGATTTCGAGAAAGAGTATTTCTTGTTTTTCATTCCCATTCCCATAGGAATGAATACTATGATTCACATTTCGAACAGGCATGAATACAGCATCTATAGGATAACTTCCATCTTGAAAGTTATGCGGCATTTTTATAAAATATCCGCGATTTCTCTCGATTTCTAATCCAATACAAAAATTAATTGGTTCTGTCAAGCTAGCTATATGTTGTGTATTGTCGACGATTTCTACACAAGTCGGTAAGATGATATCTTTAGCAGTTACATATCCCGGGCCCATGGCACAAATAGACGCGTCACAAGTTCCATATAAATTACTTCTCAATACAATTTTTTTCAAATTCATTAAAATTTCATGAACCGATTCTTGAATACCCGCTATAGTAGAATATTCATGCAGGACGTTCTCAGATTTTACACGTGTGATACATGTTCCTTCTATTTCTCCAAGCAAAGCTCTTCGCATCGCAATGCCTATTGTGTCGGCTTGGCCTTTCATAAGTGGAGACAGAACAAAGCGCCCATAATAAAGACGTTTACTGTCTGTTCTTGATTCAACACAGTTCCACTGTAGTGTCCGAGTAGATACTCTTACTTTCTCTCGAACCATAGTAATATTTTTTTATTTGATTGAATTATTTATTTCTCTTGTTTCTCTTGAAATTTATTCACTGTTTATTTCTACACACGTCTTTTTTTCGGAGGTCTACAGCCATTATGTGGCATAGGGGTTACATCCCGTACGAAAGTTAATAGTATACCACTTCGACGAATAGCGCGTAATGCTGCGTCTCTTCCTAGACCGGGACCCTTTATCATGACTTCGGCTCGTTGCATACCTTGATCTATTACTGTACGAATAGCATTTGCTGCTGCAGTTTGAGCTGCAAAGGGTGTCCCTCTTCTTGTACCCTTAAATCCGCAAGTACCGGCCGAGGACCAGGAAACCACGCGACCCCGTACATCTGTAACCGTTACGATAGTATTATTGAAACTTGCTTGAACATGAATAACTCCCTTTGGTATTCTACGTGCACTCTTACGCGAACCAATACGCCCATTCCTACGTGAACCGATTCTCGGCATAGCTTTTGCCATATTTTATCATCTCATAAATATGAATCAGAAATATATGGATATATCCATTTCACATCAAAACAGATTCCTTATTTGTACATTGAGTCCTTTAGCGAGTCTGATTATCCTTGTCTTTGTTTATGTCTCGGGTTGGAACAAATTACTATAATGCGCCCCCGCCTGCGGATTAGTCGACATTTTTCACAAATTTTACGAACGGAAGCTCTTATTTTCATATTTGTCATTCCTCAATCTTAATTCTCAATCTACTTTTTGGTAGAAAATAAGTTTCTTGAAATTTTTCATTTCGAATCGTATTGAATAAAACCCGCCTAATCTTTTGAATCCTTGTTTCGGAGTCGATAAATTATACGTCCTCTGGTTGAATCATAACGACTTACTTCAATTTTGACTTTATCTCCTGGCAGTATCCGTATAAAACTACGTCGGATCTTTCCTGAAACATACCCTAGAATCAGATCTTCATTATCTAACCGAACCCGGAACATGCCGTTGGGAAGCGATTCAGTAATTAAACCTTCATGAATCCATTTTTGTTCTTTCATTCCAGGTAAAGCCCCCTTGAAGTATCAACTAATGGAGGAGAAACGATATTAGACAACTCACCTTCCCCTTTTTTTTTACAAATGGGAAGAGGTTTCGGATCCCATTTGGGTATTAAAAGGATTACCATATATAACACAAAATTTCTCCGCCGATTCCTTCTAGTCGAGCCTCCCGGTCTGTTATTATACCTCGAGAAGTAGAAAGAATTACAATTCCCATCCCCCCTAAAATTCTAGGAATTCGTTGAGAGTTAGAATAGATTCGTAAACCGGGTCGACTGATCCGTTTTAAATTTAAAAAATTTCTATAGGGTCTTTTCCTATTCCTCCTGTGTCGCAGGGTTAAAACCAAAAAAGATTTGTTTTTTTCTCGGTGTTTTCTGACGTTTTCGATAAAACCTTCCCGGAAAAGTATTTTAACAATATTTTCGGTAATATTAGTAGATGCTATGCGAACAACTCTTTTTCTATCCATATCCGCATTTCGTATAGAAGTTATTATCTCAGCAATAGTGTCTCTACTCATGATGAACTAAAATTATTGGTGCCTCGAAATTGGATATAATCAACATGTTTTTATTTTTTTATTATTAGTTTATGATATATAAATTTTAAAAGGTATA